TTCTCTATCAATTATTGCTAAGAACTAAAAAGTCAAGTTTAATTTAAATTAATCGCCTTGGCTGACTGTTTTTACGTATATTATAAGTAAAAAAGCGGTAGGAACTAGAATAAACAGTGCAGTAGCAATAAATGCGAGAATATTTACTTCCATAATCTCATTGTTTAATTTTTCTTTAATTCGCAATAACTCGGGAGTTAATCCCATAGAGATAATAAATCGTTCGCCTGTAAATTCAATGGGATGAATTACATCCCGATGATATCGAATCGGATCAATATCATGAATAACAATATCTGAGCTATCAAATCGATCCATGGTCAAGAATTAAATAGTATAACATAGGAAGATCTTTTATCCATACCGAACTCAAAATTTGATTCCTGATCCACTCAATAATTCCTTTATTTTTTTTTTTTTTATTTATAATTCTTTTACATTATTTCTTTTCTATAATCTACCACCCTCTTTGTACAATCATCTGATGAAGTATCATCGAACCACCTTTCCACTTACCATTGGTTCTAAACAAACCCCACCCAACCCTCGAAGCTAAATGAAAAAAAGGAAGGAGTTAAGTTCTAAACTCCTTTTTTTAATGATCTAATCTTCTTGGAAAACAAAAGAAGTATCATAAAGACGAGTACAAGTTCTGGTATAAAAAATATAATATTCCATTAAATTAACTATTTATATATAAAGTTAAAAGGTTTGTTCTTTCAAGGAAAAAACCCTTATAAAAAAAAAATTTCATTACCTCGTTAATAAAAAAGTGATCCTTGTTTGATCTTTATTTTTTAAATCCTCTTTACTTGAATTAGTAACGGGACGCATATATCAAAAGCTCAATGTGAAATTTGAATGAGATAGACTATTTCAAATTAGTGAAATTAGAAATTGAGGTTACACAAAATAGGGCCAGAAAAGGATATACTTTTAAGATTAAATCTATCGCAGTAACTATGTTAAATTTATTTTATATCGTACAAATTCCATTTATGTACTCCCGGGAAACATACAGTACTCTAACTCTATTCCACAGATCGGGAGTAATCAAAAAAAATAAAAAGCCAGACCCAGTACGGTATCCCGCGGAATCCTCAATCTGATGCTAATAAAATAATTGTACTAATAAAATAATAATTGTACTAATCCATATAGGTCTCTCTCCCATCAAATCCGTACTAATAGAAGAAATGGAAATTACCCCATTTGTTTGATGATAAATGTGAAAAAAAAAAAAAAAAGAGGGATCGCCGTTGGGAATGAAATTCTGCTATTTGTACTTCTTTTCACAAAAAATAGAGAGATGAATTTATATATTTTTTTATTGAATTTGGATTCGTCGGGACTGACGGGGCTCGAACCCGCAGCTTCCGCCTTGACAGGGCGGTGCTCTGACCAATTGAACTACAATCCCAAGTAAATACCATAATAAAATAAAGTATACATATTTTATTATTTCATTGTAACCCTTTCAATTTAGATTAGAATTAGCGTGTTGTAACAGAGCCGCGAGTGTGATATATTGATACCCATATGTATATTAACTTTAGTGAGAGCAGCCTGGATTATTACTAATCCTTTCGGTATTGCCAAATCAATTGGATAATAACTTTTTCAATGAAAAAAGTTATTTTATTTACTCTTTTCCTTAAACTTGACTTTATACTTAGAGATCCTGATATGAATCTAGATCATTAGCAAGGAATTTGTTGTAAAAATAGCGTCAATAAGTAGTGGTATAGATATATCAGAAAATTTTTCTCTTCCGTATTGGGGGATCGGACATTTCTGAAATAGCAACAAATGGGTTATATCATTTCAGGGTGGATCGGCGAATTATTGGGCCGAGCTGGATTTGAACCAGCGTAGACATATTGCCAACGAATTTACAGTCCGTCCCCATTAACCGCTCGGGCATCGACCCAGGAAGAATCAATTCCAGGCTTATTGATAATCCACGATCAACTTCCTTTCGTAGCACCCTACCCCCAGGGGAAGTCGAATCCCCGCTGCCTCCTTGAAAGAGAGATGTCCTGAACCGCTAGACGATGGGGGCATACTTGCACGACCGCCATCATACTATGCTCATAGTATGAATAGTTTTTTTAAATTGTCAATATAATGGAATGGTATGACTCGATACGAAGGATCTTTCCGTCTTTCACGATTCTATAGAATTCTTTTCACTAAAAAATTTGTTTCAAAGGCCACTCCGAATCTCTTTATCAATGATTCAATGAAATATCTTGGATCTATGTTAAATTAGTGGATACATGTATCACTCTAATGAATTTAGTTATGATGTCAATTATGGTAGGTCTTGAAACAATTCATTGTATTGATATTTATCAAATAACTATTTTACCTAGTATTCACTAGTATACCCTAACCCTATATTTAATTTACTGGATAAGTAAAATTGTTCATTCCTGAATGAACCCCTATCCTTAATTATATCCTTAATTATATCCTTAATTATATCCTTATTATAAGA